GCCAATAGCCCAAGGAAACGAAAAAATCGGTTATATTTTTCATATACTCTCCTCTTTCTTATAGATAAGACTAACAAAGAACATAGTTCTTTTTGTATCACCTCACTCGCCTCGCCCTGATCGATTTCTTTTTATTAATTTATTTTTTATGGGAATAGATTAAATAATTTAGTAATTTATAATTTATTTAAAATTTCTTATTCTTTTAAGTTCTCCATAAAAAGATTAGGTCTCATACCAACACCAATTGCGAAATATTTCGTTTCTTTAAACATTTCGTTTCCTAGTAAAAAAAAAAAAAGGTTTCTGTTGTACTAAGGGTGGAAATGGGAAGGAAGAAAGCGAACGGATCCGTAATAATTATAAAAGTGTTGATATAATTAGAAGAAGCAAACGGCAAGTCCGAGTTAATAAACCAAACTAAGAAAGAAACGTATAACGTACGTTTTCACATTTCTAATTTTAGGATTAAATTAAACAAAAGGATTTGCGAATAAAAGTGCTAATGCCACGACTAGTCCGTAAATTGTTAAAGCTTCCATAAAAGCTAGACTTAACAATAAAGTACCTCGTATTTTACCTTCCGCTTCTGGTTGTCTCGCAATACCCTCGACAGCTTGGCCCGCAGCAGTACCTTGGCCAACTCCAGGTCCAATGGAAGCAAGCCCTACGGCCAATCCAGCAGCAATAACGGAAGCGGCAGAAATCAGTGGATTCATAGTAAGTTCCTCGTACAAAAAAAAAATGGTTAATGATATTAATGATACAATATCAATATAGTAGGAATAAATAAAATTCTATAATTTATTCTATAATTTATATAGTCCATTTATCTAGTCCATAGGGATAATCCCTATATAACTAGTAACTAGTAAATATCTAATATCACATATACATTTGTTTCTTCCATAATGTAAACCGTTTGCATTTTATTTTTATATTGAATTGGATTTGAGAATCATTTTTCGAAATATATGTAAGGGCCAGACATTACATATATCTAGTTTTACTAGATACTAGACCCTCTAACCCATTTTTCCAATTCCGTAATATCGTCTATCTTCCCTCCTACGAGATTGGGTCGTTTATACATATGTATTTGTATCTATATATGTTTATGTATTATGTTGTCCAACCAAGTGCGTATTTGGATTTGGAACCATGCATGAATTCTATTAAGTTAAAAAAAGACTTTTTAAAAGCTAATCAATGATGACCCTCCATAGATTCACCTATATAAGCCGCGGCTAAAGTTGCAAAAATAAGAGCTTGAATACCGCTTGTAAATAAACCAAGAAACATAACGGGGATAGGGACTACTGAAGGTACTAAAGAAACAAGAACAACAACTACTAATTCATCAGCCAATATATTCCCGAAAAGTCGAAAACTAAGAGATAAAGGTTTTGTAAAATCTTCTAGGATGTTAATTGGTAAAAGTATTGGAGTTGGTTGGATGTATTTCCCAAAATACCCCAATCCTTTTTTGGTAAGACCCGCATAAAAATATGCCACTGACGTGGGTAAAGCTAAAGCAACAGTAGTATTTATATCATTCGTGGGCGCAGCTAACTCCCCATGAGGTAACTGTATAAGTTTCCAAGGTAAAAGAGCACCTGACCAGTTAGAAACAAAAATAAATAGGAACATAGTTCCAATAAAGGGAACCCAGGGGCCATATTCTTCTCCAATCTGAGTTTTACTCAAGTCTCGAATAAATTCAAGGACATATTCGAAGAAATTCTGACCGTCGGTCGGAATTGTTTGTGGATTCCGAACTGCTATGATGACTGAACCTAATAAGATAGCAATTACGACCCAAGAAGTGATAAGTACTTGGGCATGGATTTGTAAACCTCCTATTTGCCAATATAAATGTTGGCCTACTTCTACACCCGATATATTGTATAACCCATTGAGTGTTTTAATGGAACATGGTATAGCATTCATATTTTCCTCTGATATAAATCGAACTTAAAAATTGATTTTGATTGAACCATTTTATTTCTTTCTCAACTCACCAACATTAATCATTAATACAAATCGAATTTAGGATACTCAAAATCATATAACATAATCTAAATATCCCTATTTTGATCTTTATCTCTTTTTCTTTAATCTCTTTTTGAAGTTCAAGAAATAGTAACCGATCCAATAAATCTATCGAGTTCACAAACAATGAATTAATTTTATTATTCTTAATCATAATCAACGATTTCTTATATAGCTAGAATGACCCTCGCAAATTGCGAATACTAATTTATTAAGAATGAATCGAATTGAAGCTATAGCATCATCGTTGGCTGGAATTGAAATATCTGCGAGATCCGGATCACAATTTGTATCAATTAAACAAATAGTAGGAATCCCTAAAATGACACATTCTCGAAGAGCCGTATATTCTTCTTGCTGATCAACGATGATTACAATATCGGGTAACCCCGTCATATATTTGATCCCACCCAAATATGTTTGCAAGGTAGATAATTTTCTCTTCAACATTGCTGCATCTCTTTTGGAAAGACGGTTGAGTTTCCCCATTTTTTGTTCTACTATTAAGTCCCTGAACTTATGAAGTCTCGTTTCCGTAGTGGACCAGTTCGTTAACATACCACCAAGCCACTTTTTATTAACATAATGACACCGAGCCCCTATTGCAGCTGATGCTACTAAATCCGCTACTTTATTTTTAGTACCAACGATTAAAAAGGTTTTTCCACTACTTGCTGCATTAAAAACTAAATCGCAGGCTTCTGATAAAAAACGAGCAGTTCTCGTAAGATTTATAATATGAATACCTTTACGTTTTGCAGAGATGTAAGGAGCCATTCTAGGATTCCATTTTCTAGTACCATGACCAAAATGCACTCCCGCTTTCATCATTTCTCCTAAATCGATGTTCCAGTATCTTTTTGTCATTTTTTCCGCATTTCCCCACACTTCCTCTTTTTTTAACAAAGAGACAAGGTACTCTGAAATAAATAATTGTTCCGACGGAACCTTCTTTCTACCGTGGATTGACCGTTAATATACGGCCCAAACCATTAATTTCTTTTAATTACTTATTATTATTTTTTTGACTAAATTAATATTCATAATCGTACCAACCCAACCAGAAAATTAAAGTAAAAAGAATGAATCTCTTCTTAAAAATCATTAAATTGCGTAAATGGTTGTTGTGATGTCCCATGAAAATTGTTTGGAGCACAAGAACAAAAAAATTCTCTATGGTATAACAAAATATCTCTCATTTCCAACTTGAATAAATTTTTCCTTTTTATTTCCAAATAAACATTTTTGTCTTCCCTTGAATGGTGCACTAATTTTTTGAATCCAGTACCAACAGGAATAAGCCCCCCCAAAACAACGTTCTCTTTCAGTCCTTTCAACCAATCAATACGACCTCGTAAAGCGGCTTTTGCTAAAACTCGAGCGGTTTCTTGAAAACTCGCTTCGGATATGAAACTTTGAGTATTCAGGGATGCCCTCGTTATTCCCAATAAAATTGCCCGATAATTGATCGCTTCGTCTAAAGCACGTCCCGCTCGTTCCGCTCGCAACATTCCTATTAATTCTCCGGGTGAAAAAACATTAGACATTCCATCTTCTGAAACCAACACTTTTGATGTTATTTGACGTACAATGATCTCTATATGCCTGTTATGTATCTGTACCCCCTGAGATCGATAAACCTTTTGAATTTTATTAACCAAAGAGATACGGCTTTGGGCTATGGTTAGCTCAGCTCCAATCAAGAATCCCCAGGGGATTCCAAGAATTCTTGGTATACGTTCGTTCCAACTTTCAACTCTCTTTTCGAGGTTCATCGATATTGAATCAATTGAACGCACTTCTAAGACCTGTTCCACTTTTGGAAGACCCTGCGTTATGTCACCAGATCTTGATTTTTCATATATAAATGTAACTAGTGTCTTTCCTTCATAAAGGATTTCTCCATAATGACCATGAACTGTTGTTCCTGGGGTAGCCAAATAGGGCTTAGCCGATCTTATAACTAAGGCATCAACATGAACAATTAAAATTTGACCAGATTTTTTTATGTGTGGTCCGTATTTAAATAGACATGCATTTTCACAAATAAATTGCCCAAGGCAAATTATTATGGAGGTCTCTTCACCAGAATCATGATGGAGAAAACACCAATTTAAATGGAATGGATTCAAAATTATATTACTGCATGGATCGAGATTATAAATTCTCCTATTTTCATCCATTAAACAATATTTAAGTACTTTAAAAGTCTGTTTAAAATTGTCAAGTAGCAAATATTTCTTTAACGATATATGATTATGAGTTAATAAATGGTAAGATGAATAAAAATTCGCTATTTTAGGTACAATAGTACCTAAGGGACCTAACAAATACCTAATTGGGATTAGGGGATCCAATTCTTTTATCGCATTGTTATATTTCGAACCGTTGAATGGACTAATTCGAAAACAGTTGGATGATGACAAAATTATCAAAGATTGGCATTCCTTATTTCGATTCAAGAACGTACCAATAGTTCCTTGCTGTTGGGTAACTAATTGAAACTTCGCCTTGGAATGAAAGGGATTGATATTGGCGCGATTTAATCTCTTATTGGGAATCAATCTCGAATCTGTTATATTATATCTATATCTTTTTCCACTATATGAAAGAGTGGACTTGACTTTGACTAACTCAATTCTTATGAAATCACGAATTAGATCATTTGCCCTTACCTCAACAAACGACGCATAAACCTCTTCTTTGGAACCGTTTTGTTTTTGGTCCCAATTTAATACTAAGCAAGTCCGAACTAATTGAATACTTGTGTTATAAATTTCTTGAATTGACTTGCCATATTCCGAAAGAATATAATTGACAACTTGAAGTCGGACATCATCCTTTTCCTGCAAGAGATCCGGAGGAAAAAGTGTTGCTAAATTTATCCCATCGGCTATTTCATATGTGACTACGGGCCGAACCGAAACAAAATATTTTTTCTTGGTAGGTGTGATCCGCTGGACATAGATCCAATCTTTCAATTTTTTTGATTCCTTAGAATTTTTTTTTTTTTTCATTACGGGCGGTATCAAAATGCCGCAGTGCCTGGAGATCTTATCTGTCTCTCCAGGAAAATGAATATCTCCATAAAAAATTCTCAGTTCAATACTTTTTTTTTTTCTCTCCACTCGAACTAATCCGCCTACTCGACTTCTTTTATTTAAAGCAAGTTGTGTATCTACTCTAATGATACTATTGTTCCGGACCATAATGGACGAGGATCCAGGTAAAATATGTATTTCTTCGGGAATGAAAAAAAACCGATCTACTTTCATTTGGTATTTAAGACTCAATTCTTTTGTTCCTCGGTACTCAATCAAATCCTCTTTTTTGACGATTGAATCTACCTCCACAGCCCCATATTTAGTAATTCCTGAACTGCTTCTTCTATATCGTGGATCATCAAAATAAGCAAAAATACTATTTCTACGTAAAATACCATTTATGGGTATTTCGATCGAAATACCAAAACCAGATATTAGTTCTTTTTGACGTTCTTGATCATATTTTAATGGTATGATAAATCTATTTCTTCGTCTTTTTGCTAATAAATATGAATTCTCTTGAAGAATAGACGGATATATAAAATTACACTTACCATTGGATATAATTCGATCAGATATTGAATAATCAATGATTTCCATATCTTTTTTACTAGAAGTATCCAACAATTTATGTCTTACTCGATCATTAGTCATTGAGAGGTCAGAGATATATTTGTCTTCGACAGAAAAAGAATAAGCATTCATTTGATCTTGATCCTTGTGGATCGAAAAAGATACTATACTAGATCTTCGCGGGCCTCCTGCTAATATCCATAAATGACTTGTTTTTGGTAATAGATGAACATTACCATATGTATATTCGGGTGCATGGTAGACATCGGTACTCCAGTGCATTTCTCCCTCTGATTCAGAGTAAATATGTTTTCGGACCTTCTCTTTAAAATGAAAAGTGGACGTTCCCGCACGAATCTCAGCGATCACTTGTTCTGATTCTACATATTGATTATTTTGAACTAAAATCAAACTCTTTGGCGGAATATTCACATTATGGATAACACCCCGACTCTCAATAATTACATATAGATCTATAGAACATAAAAAAGCAGGATGCCCATGACGGGTACGTGTGGGATGAACAAAATCTTCATTAAATTTTATTTTTCCGTTAGAAGGAGCTCGTACATGTTCGGCAGTACCACCTGTGAATACTCCACCGGTATGAAAAGTTCTTAATGTTAGTTGAGTCCCCGGTTCCCCAATTGATTGACCCGCAATAATACCTACAGCTTCTCCCAATTCGGCTAGGTCACCATGAGTAGTACTCCGACCATAACATAATTGGCAGATCCAAGATGTGCTTCTGCAAGTAAAGGGGGTTCGAATATATATTGATCGTGCTCGAAAGGTTATGAATCGATTGATAAGCCCAATCCCAATATCTTGATTCCTAGCGGCGATGCATCGTAGACCTATATATATATCGTCTGCTAATACACGACCAATTAGTGTTTGGACAAAAACTCTTTCTGTCATCTCATTTCGAGGACTCACGGAAATACCTTGGATAGTACCACAATCTATTCTACGTACAATAATGTGTTGAACCACTTCAACAAGTCTACGCGTGAGATATCCAGCATCTGATGTACGTACAGCAGTATCCACGACTCCCTTGCGGGCTCCGTAGCAGGAAATTATATATTCTGTCAAAGAGAGTCCTTCACGCAAATTGCTTTGAATAGGTAAATCAATCATTTGTCCTTGGGGATCTGACATTAATCCTCTCATACCTACTAATTGGTGTACTTGAGATGCATTTCCTCTAGCTCCCGAAAAGGACATTAGATGGACTGGATTAGAAGAATCAGTCATCCGAAAATTGGGATTCATTTCTTGTCTCAAATATTCGCTTGTAGCATACCATATCTCAATAGATTGACGTAATTTTTCTACTGCATGAACATTCCCATAATGATGATGTTTCTCCAAAATAAAACTTTGTTGTTCAGCGTCTCGGACTAACCATCCCTTAGATGGTATTGTTAAAAGATCATCTATTCCTAATGAAATAGATGTAGCAGTGGCTTGCTGGAAACCCAAAGTCTTCATTTGATCCAGGATATGTGATGTATATGCCATTCCGAAATGATCTATTAATCTGCTAATAAGTCGTTTCATAGCAGTTCCATCTATCACTTTATTGTGAAAGACCAGATCGACCCGTTCTGCCATAAGTACCCCCATATTCCGCTGAGTAGGATTCGACAATGGACCTGAGTCAGTGATTCTAAAACTTCCTTTCCTAAATTTTTATTTGCGTATAAATTCAGAAATTATGATACCAGTGAAACTGGAGAGACTCGAATTTCATTCCCACGGGTATGGATATCGCCTAATCTAATTTCTTAGTTTATATAGCTATAGCATATGAGTAGGCCCGGCA